ATTAAAATAAAAAAAAATTCGTTTTATTTTTTTCTTTCTATTTTCTTTATTAATTAGAATTCGAACATTTTTTTAATATATTTAATTTTTATGCAATCTTAGATTAGCAAAAAAAGATAAAAAATCACGCAAAAACCCTTTATTTTAGTCTTCGCGCCCAGGATTACGCCCTGGATCATTAGATAGGAATCCAAAAATAAAGAGAGAAATAAAAAATATCACTACTGTATAAACAAAGAGTTTGAGAGTAAGCATTATAAATCTCCAAGATCTTTTTTTTTTTTTAGAGAATAGATTCTCTATTTTTATACCACATATCTTATAATTTTATATTTGGTTTGACGCCGAAAGTCGTTTTTGAAAATTTAAAAATCAACTTTATTTTTATAATTTTAATAGAAAAAATTTAAGTTATTATTATCTTATCTATTATTTTCTTACTTATCAATAATTTTTTTATTATCCACTTGTTGATATTGTGGAGGATCACAATAAGGTTTGTTCATTTATAGAAAAAAAGAATGAAAAACGAGATAATGCGTGTTGTGTCTATTTAAGAATTTTAATATTTGAATTTAATACTTTTTATTTTAGAAATTCTTTAATATTAGAAAATTATAAAGTATTCGATTAGAATTAGAACCTTCTTTCTCGAAAAAAGCATTCATTTTTATAGGATAAGATGAAAGATCTCATCGAAAACTTACAGCAGCTTGCCAAACAAAGGCTAAGAGAAAAAAAAGTAGAGGTATGACTGGCATAAAATCAACAATTGGACTTAAAAAAGCATAGGCCTCTGGTAATTTGGCAAAGAAACAACTACTCGAATAAAGAGCAGAATTAAGACAGATCAAATTAAAGATATTAAGCATAACAGACATTTTGTTTTAAAAAAAAATTGTATTTTGATTGAGTTATTGATAGAAAGAAAAAAAAAGAACAAAATTTTCGTTTTTTTGAACTTACTCACTCAATCAAAAAACCTTCCATTCTCAACGGAGAATAGAAGAAATTCTACTTTCATATAATATCTTAATGGAATTTTCATTAATGATCAATAAAAATTTTTTTCTATGTCTACATGTGTCGGAGTTAAAATACTAAACAACAAATATAGAATTGATTCTTTATATATAGAATATAGAAAGTTGGGCTCGAATTGACGAAAAATAAAAACTAATATTAGTGTTTATTAATGGCAAATAGAAACTGAAGTGGGGCGTGGCCAAGTGGTAAGGCATCGGGTTTTGATCCCGCTATTCGGAGGTTCGAATCCTTCCGTCCCAGAGCATTATTAAAATTTTTTAACAATAAATATTTCTTTTGTGTTTATAAAGTGTATAAGTGGCTAGAGTTTGACTCTTTTAGCTAATAAAATGCAGGCGAACCCGTAGGGTATTTAGGGAAGATTACTTTATATAGATTACATGAATTTGAATAAAAAAAAGTTATGTCTTTAACCTATCATATATCCATCCCCTATATAATATTTAATATGATATATAAATAGTCATTTATAATTATTATTTTATTATAGAAAATAGAAAAAAAAAGAATATTACTAAAAAAAAATATAAGATATTACATATCTAATCTATGTAACAATTGTTTTAACTGAACCAATGACTATTCATGATTCGATAATTGAATCAACTGCGGACCGGTTCCAAATTCGACGAGGAATGTTATGGTAAAACTTCGTTTGAAACGATGTGGTAGAAAGCAACGTGCGACTTGAAGGACATGATCTGTTGTGGATTCTTATATCCATCATTCTCTAACTAAGGATGTTCTTGACTCGACATTATTTGCCCTGTTCCACGCGTTTATAGGGTGTATATGAATGATGGAGCTCGAGGAGAAAGCATTGAGCTATTTTTCAAAGGAGAGGGGTCTAGGGTTAGTGTCAATCAAAAGAATAAGTTGGAACAACTTCGTAAGTTATCTTTGACAGAGAATTCGAAAGGAACAAAAAAAGCAACTTTAAAATCCCCAAGGAAATTTTAATAAAAGCTTTTCGATTAAATATATTTATATATATTGTGCGGAAATCCACCGTCCATATGATTAGATTCTTTGAGATAAATAACAAAAAAGGTATGTTGTGGCCATTTTTGAAAGGATTAAAAATCAACGAAGTAATGTCTAAACCCAATGATTCAAAAAACAAGATGATTAAAGGCTTCCGGAACAAGGAAATATTCTTTTTTTTTATTGTCGCAACAATTTTAATCGATTTTAAATAAAACAAAGAGTATTTGAGACTGCTCAATAAATGATAAACGCCAAAGGATTTTTTTATCTTTTGGGCTATTTGAAAGTTATTCCACTTGAGTTATGAGTATACAAATGATTTTTTTGAGGAAAGGGCTAAATTCTTAGTTTAATGCATTTTCATTTGATGATTTTCTGGACTTATTTGATTGGTCATTTTAATTTATATATAAAAATTGAATCATTTTTCTCGAGCCGTACGAAGAGAAAACTTCCTATACGTTTCCAAGGGGGGTTTAATCTATCCCAATGAGCCGTCTATCAAATCGTTGCAATTGATGTTCGGTCACGAAGAGAGGGAAGAGATCTGCAGAAAGTGGGTTTTTATGACCCGATAAAAAAAAAAACTTATTTAAATGTTCCTGCTATTCTCGATTTTATTCAAAAAGGCGCTCAACCTACAGAAACTGTTTATGATATTTTAAAGAAGGCGGCGGTTTTAAAAGAATTTCAATTTAATAAAACAAAATTTAATTGATGATTTAAACAAAAGATAATGAGGTTGTAATTGAGTAGAACTTCTATTATTTCTATATTTTTTTTAGTGCCAATCCAACATAAGCTTTCCTCTATTATTTTTTTTGCTTTGGTTTTTAGATTTCACAATTTTGCTTCTATATTATTGTATTTTTCATATAAAAATAAAATAATATTTTCTTTTATTTGAATTTGAGTAGATTTTTCAATAAAAAAGGAAGTTTTTTCTATCTTGTAGTTGTATTTTGTTTTATTGACAAGAATGTATTGAACAAATATAATTCAATTGTGAAATAAAAAATGAAATGGTTTTTTTATGTCTTCTATACTACCTAATATTTTTATTCAAGAGTTCGTTGAATTTGTTTGGATACAAAAACAAAAAATCTTTGCTCGAAAAATGTAGACTATTTGTCTATCCTATTTTTTTTCTAAAAATCTCTTGTATTGGTGTTTGCTTTTATGTTCGTACTGGGAATCAATTCGAAAACTTTTTTCGATTTCTTGCTAATTCAACGTTTTGATTCTAACTCGATTTTTTGATCTCGGTTATATCTACCTAACATATAAGGGTTGCTAACTCAACGGTAGAGTACTCGGCTTTTAAGTGCGACTAGGATCTTTTACATATTTGGATGAAGCAAGGGATTCGTCTACACTATCGGTAGAGTTTATACGATCACGACTGATCCTGAAAGGGAATGGATGGAAAAAAGCGCATGTCGTATCAATAGAGAATTCGTAGACTATTTCATTTCATTCTTAGCAAATAAATATAAAATTTGATTTGAAGTCTTGAGAGGAAATGCAATGAATTCAAAGTTGGGTCAATTGAATAAATGGATCGAACCCTATCCTTATGGGTTCCAATTTTGTGGAAAGAATGAGCAACGAGCTTATCTTCGTAATTTGAATGATTATCCCATCTAATTAGACGTTAAAAAAAACTTAGTGCCTGATACGGGAAAGGATTCTCCCACGTGTGGATTTTCTTTTTTAGTGAATCCTAACTATTTAACTATTAGACTATCCATTCTCTATATTGAGATGGCCATGAATGTGTAGAAGAAACAGTATATTGATAAAGATACTTTTATCAAAATCAGAAGAACGATTGGATTGAAAAAATAAGGGATTTCTAACCATCTTGTTATTTTGTAATAAAAAATAACTTATTCGATGAAAAAGAGAGTCTGTTGATGAATTTACCTATTTCCGAGGTATCTATAAAAAATATATATCTTGGTTTGACTGTATCGCACTATGTATCATTTGATAACTTAAGAAATCCCCTTTTTGAATTTTAGGTCTAATTTTAAATGGAACAATTCCAAGGATATATAGAACTAGAAGGTTTTTGGCAATACAACTTTTTCTATCCACTTATCTTTCAGGAATATCTTTTTTCGTTTGCATATGGTCATGATTTAAAGAAATTTATTTTGTTGGAAATTTCAAGTGGTAGGAAATTAAGTTTACTAGTTGTGAAACGTTTAATTAATGGAATGTATCAACAGAATTTTTTGATTCTTTCGGCTAATTATTCTAACCAAAACGACTTTTTGGGGCACAAAAATTATTTTTATTCGCAAATAATATCTGAAGTATTTGCAGTCATTGTGGAAATTCCACTTTCCATAGCTTCTCTAGAGAAAAAAAAACAAGTCAAATCTCGAAATTTGCGATCAATTCATTCAATATTTCCTTTTTTAGAGGACAATGTTTTACATTTAAATTTTGTGTTAGATATATTAATACCTTACCCCGTCCATCTGGAAATCTTAGTTCAAACACTTCGGTACTGGGTGAAAGATGCCCCGTCTTTGCATCTATTACGATTCTTTCTTTATGAATCTCATAATTGGAATAGTCTTAAAAAAAAAAAAATAGATCTTTTTTTTTTCTAAAAAGGACTCAAAGATTTTTTTTGTTCTTATATAATTTCCATATATGTGAACATGAATTTCTTTTCTTGTTTCTTTGCAACCAATCCTCTCATTTACGATCAACATCTTACAGATCCTTTCTTGAACGCATTTTTTTCTACGGAAAATTAGAATATTTAGTAAAACTTTTTACTAAGGGTTTTGACGTTATCTTATGGCTTTTTAAAGAGCCCTACCCGTATTCTGTTAGGTATAAAGGCCAATATATTATGGCCTCAAAAGGAACATCCCTTTTGATGCATAAATTTAAATTTTACCTTACCCATTTCTGGCAGTGTCATTTTTCTGTGTGGTCTCAACCAA